GGCGATAGTTTTGAAAAGACAGATTGCCTATCTTTTCTTTAATCTCAGGCGAAATACGATCGGGGGGAGCCAATTCAAACCCCTCTGGTAAAATAAGAACAGCTCCCACATTCAAAGATCCCCTTTTACCGTTAGCAAGAACTTGTTTCACCTGCATATCATAAGGAATTCGAACAACTGCTTCAAATACAGTATCGGGAAGTACCGCTTGCGGAACCTCGATATCCACGGGCTTATTAGCTAAATGGCAATTGGCACATACAATACGACCAGTTGCTTCTCGTGGATTTTCATAACCCTGCTGTGCAAAAATAGGGTATGCATTTGAAATGGGTGCTCGAATTATTATATATATCATGAGCGATACGGAAATGGATCGAGTAATCTCTTCTTTTATCCAAGAAACGGCATTTTTAGTTTGCATGGCCCAATCATTGATCCTGAAAATTTCTACAATAAAATTTGGTAGGTCGCTCGTACAGTTCCCTATCCACGATTCTGCTATTTATTGAAATAACTTTACTGGAATATTAGGAAGAATCCGGGTAGAAAGAAAAATAAGAATCAAATAAAAAATAAAATTTTTAATGTTTAGCTTTTGTACAAAGTACGTTATAATAGGATCGGGTGATCTTTTTTTCAGTCATTCATTGAATGATAAATTACTACAAGTGACGGAGATACACGATTTAAATAACGGAAAATCCAATATTTTAAAATGGTATCTAGAATGACTGGAAAAGTGGAAACAAAACCGGATAGAATTTGTTCATTATGAGCAAATCCAAAATCTTTATAGACAGAACCAATCATTAGTTCCCAACCATGAGGCGAATGAAATCCTATACATAAATCAGTTAATAAAAGAATAGAAAAAACTTTTATTGTGTCGCTTAAGTTATATAGGAATTCTTGAACCCAAGAGTTAAGAATAATAAGTTCTTGATTACCGATAATATAATAACCGCTTAGCATAACGAAACAGATTATATTTGTCGAGAAGTCCGAAATCGTATGGATACAATCCTGATTGTGCGTCTTGATCAATTGGACCATTTCTTTGTAGATTCCGATACTAAGGTTTTGTAAACGTGTTTCCGGGTATTCCTTTACCATTTCATCCAAGAGGACCAATTCCTCCAATTCTATGAATTTTTGTAGGATACTCTTTTCTTGAATATCAATCAAGAAAATTTCGGATTGCCTAGTATTCCACGAATTAGTAACCCAAGATTCCAGACTTTTCTTAAATGAGAAAGAGATCCACCAGGGCAAAAATACTATAGATGTAAGATAAAGAAGGGGAATCAATGCTTTCTTTTTTGCCATTTTTCATTTTTCGTCTTTAATGAATTCACCTTCACCCCATTCGTCAATTCTATTAATATTTCTATCAAGTCTAAGTTCTATCACAAATCATAGAGAAATCTATTCCCCCGTTTTTTATTTGTAATTCGGGAGTTAGTCCTTGAATTTAGAAAGAATACAGAAATAGAAAGAAAACAGTCTACTTCCAATTCGAATGAAGGAAAAAAATATTGTATTGTTTCCAAAGATATCAATTGTTAAAATTCGAAGCAATTAGCGCTTTCGATGAATGCACGAACGAGGGACACTTCAAGTAATGAATATTTTATTTTAGTCAGATTTCGAAACGAAAGAACGCCCTTTCTATCATCTATCAAAATATTAAATATTCCGAAAAAAAATTCTTGAATTTTTTCTGTTTTTTAAATTTTTTATTTTTAAAAAAGTATTCAATTTTCAGTTCATTTATTTCTTTTTCAAAATCCTTCAATTGGCACACGCAAAAAGGAGGCTAATTCCGCCGCTTTTTGTTCTGTTTCTCGTGGAGTCAAATTCTCATTAATACGAGTCAAGGGAATGGACCCCTGTCCTCCGATTTCCATATAAAGGACACGATGAGTATAAATACCCTCTTTAACTTCTATTCTGATAGACTGAATGTCTTTCATAAGGAATCGGAGAAAAATACGACGATTTTTTCCCGGAAATCCCCAGCGAAAAAAACACACTATTCCTTGTTTTCTATCGAATCGATCATAACCACTACCTACGCTCCACGAAATTGTACACCACAAATAGAAGCTAATAAAGAGACCCGCGATTCCATAGAACGACATCACGATCCCTTGTGGAAAAAAAAGCATTTGCTGAGACGGAAATAAAGGTATAAAATTTCTACCGAGATAACTGGAAGTTCCAACCAATAAGAACCCTAATGAACCTAAAAAAAGGATAAAGGCCCAACAGAAATTACTTGTTTTTCGAGACCCCGTTCTAAGTTCTATCCATATACGTTCTGATCGCCAACCCATACTAGATCCAGTTGTTTTTTATTGGAATTGGGAGAATAACAATAACCAAAATGAATTTGAGTTTACTTTTTTGGTTTCCCGAAGTAACGCTCATCAACTAGTACTATTCTGATGTAAACCTTGGGGAGTAATTCATCGAATTTCTTAATAGATCTAAAAATAGATGAGATTTGTCCCTACTGCCCGTATCTAAAAAATCTTGTTTTTTTGAACATGAATAAATAACGAAGTCATTGCAATTGCCGGAAATACTAGGCCCACTAAAGGCACAAAAACAGAAGGTAAGTTGCTGAGAGTTGTCATAGAATGGGTACCTCGATTTAATTATTTTATTTGTACCTGTTAAGTTTTTGTTGTTATATTAACATTTTGGTTCGATGTTATAAAGATATTTTTTAGAATTCATGTAGAATTATAGCCATATATAATTCTACTAACTAATACTAAACATATATCTAATATATATATAAATATATATATATATATAAATTTTTTATTTTTTTGATTATTTATTTGAAAATTTTTTATAATTCTTTATGATTATTTTATTTTTATTTTTTGAATTGAGGCGAGTTTAAAATTGGTCGAATTGTATAATCGTCAATTACTGACATTGGTAAACGGCCCAAAGCAATTTGATTATAATTCAATTCGTGACGATTAAAAGTCGAAAGTTCATATTCTTCAGTCATTCATAAACAATTTGTTTATGTATATACGTATATTATAAAAAAAAATCAATTTCTAGATCTATATATTATATCTATATCTATATATTTTCTATATCTATATATTATATAGACAATATCCAAATATAAACAATATCCAATTATATAGAAAAAAAAAGAAAATAAAATTCTACTTGATTTCATTTTGAGTTAAAGGAAAGAAAGCATGGAGCTGAAATAACTCACTCAGAACGCCCTTTAAAAGATTACGCGGTACAATTGAATCGAATAAGCCCTTATGGAATAAAAATTCAGCCGCTTGTGAACCTTCTGGTACTGTCTTATTTAATGTTTGTTCAATTACTCTTTTACCCGCAAATGCAATGTAGGCGTTGGGTTCGGCAATAATGATATCCCCCAACATACCAAAACTAGCGGTTACTCCACCAGTAGTAGGAGATGTAAGGATCGATACATAGAATAACTTTTTATTTGCTTGATAATCATATAAAGCAGAAGATATTTTAGCCATTTGCATCAAACTCAAAATTCCTTCTTGCATACGTGCTCCTCCGGAAGCACACACTAGAATAAGAGGTAAAAAGTGAGTGGCAGCATATTCGATCAAACGGGTTATTTTTTCACCTACTACAGATCCCATACTACCCCCCATAAACTGAAAATCCATAACCCCAATTGATACGGGAATACCATTTAGTTGACCAGTGCCTGTTTGAACAGCCTCGGTTAATCCAGTCTTTCTTTGATATGAATCAATACGATCTTTATATGGTTCCTCCTTCGAATGAAATTCAATGGGATCCAGAGAGACCATGTCTTCATACATAGGATTCCAAGTATCTGGATCAATCGAAAGTTCGATTCTATCTGAACTGCTCATTTTCAAATGATATCCACATTGTTCACAAATATTAATTTTTGATTTCAAAAATTTTTTATAATTTAATCCATAACAATTTTCGCATTGAACCCACAAATGACTGTATTTTTTAGTCTCATATAGATCATTAGAACCTTCTCTTATAGTTAAAGCACTATCATTTGTGTTGCTAGTTATTCTACTTATACTGGCGCTTTCACTACTGTTTCTGCCCGGACTACAAATGGAACTATGAATGTAACTGTTGGCACTATCACTTAAAATGGAACTATCAATACCAGTTTGAGAACGAAGATAACTGTCAACACAACTATTAATGTGATTTTTCCAAGTATATTTAGTATCATACATGTAACGATCATAGTAAGTCTCGTCACTCTTAGAGACATTATTCAGATAACTAGAATTCTTATAACTATAAAAAGAACTTTCCGGTTTACTTAGAAAAGAATGATCATTGTCAATCTCAAAAATTTTATTTTCAATATCAAAATATATGGAATAATTGCCCCTATTACTATCTCTAACTAAAAAAGTTTCATCAGATATGAGACTCCGAATGTCGCTGACGCCGACTAAATAATCAACATTACTGTAACTCGAATTGTCACTATCACTCCAACCATGAATGTTTTTATCCATATCAGTCATAATCGGGTCTTCTTCACTTACACTGATATTTTCAATAGGATCAAAACTATCCATTGATTTAGTTAGCCCACACCCGTATTCTAATTCCTTGTTAAACAACATCGAATTGAACCACCATTTTTTCATAGTTTTATATTAAAATACAATAGAATAGATGAGAAATAGAATAGAATAGATGAGAATAATTATGCAATGAAAAATCATTTGATTCATTTCCTATCAAAATAAGCATATAAATCCAATCACTAGAATTATTAACTAACTAATAATGTGGGTATTAAAAAAAAATGATTCTCTTTCGTCAGAATCCAGAGTATCAAGTTTCTATTCCAACAAACACGGAACGAAAAGAGGGGGCAATATACAGGATCCAAAAAAAAAGAATAAGAGTCATTTCCTATCAAAATAAGCATATAAATCCAATCACTAGAATTATTAACT